TCATTATAATCTATATACACTAGATTATATCTACTATGACTATGATATATAAATCTATATTCTATATTCTAATAAATATATAATATATAAATATAATATTCTGTCATGTATCATAGTACATAGTATATATACATGGTATATATAATACATATATATACATATATATATAAATATATTTAAATATATATAATATATAATAATATATAAAATATAAATAATAAATATAATAATAATCGAAAATATAATAATAATATAAATATATAAAATTTATATAAAATTAAATATAAATATTAAATAAAATCTAAATATCTAATATAAATAGAAATTATAAAATAAATATAAATAAATATAATATAATTTTAATATTTAATATATTTAATATAAATAATATAATAAATTAAATAATTAAATATAAATTATAAAATTATATGTAATGTAATTATTAATTTTAATAATTAATAATTTTTTATTAATTTAAGAAATAAAGATAAAAAATGATGAAAACAATAAAGCCATTGTTTTGTTACGTTTCCATATTAAAGTAAAGTATAGTACTTCATTTTTTCTTTATTTTAATGCCCGTTGGTGTTCCAAAAGTGCCTTTTCGGAGTCCTGGAGAGGAAGATGCTGTTTGGGTTGACTTATAGTGCGACTTGTTAGACATATTGGTCATATGGGATTTCCCCGTTACCTCCCCCGATCGAGTATTCTCTGTTTCGCCCAATCCAATAGATATATATTCAATTCAATATTGTATTGATTGAACCATCAAAAATTCGGAGCGTGAAGCACAATTAGATCAATTCCTATTGGGGATCAATATTATCAATTATTCTAATTGATGGTTTACTTGGACTGAGAAAATTAAAGTATACAGGCTCCGCTCATAGAATACCAAATTGGGAATGGTAAGAGTAAAGTACTAGAATGGGAGTGTAATTGTAGTAATATAAATATTGATGTAAATGTAGTAGTAAATGTAGTAATATTAAATTTAAATATTTAAATATAATATAATTATTTAATTTAATTATTTTAATTATTATTTATTATATTATTAATTTATTATATATTATATTATTATATTATATATATTATTATATATTATTATTTATTATATTATTATATATATATATAATACTATATGATCTATACGATACGATTACACGATATAATTACCACTTGTATCATAGGCTATTCTTAGCCTTACTATAGAGATAATCTCAAACTGTCTACCAAGTACTATGATGAATACATGGAATCGTTTGGGTAAAGGTATGAAACGAATTGAAAAAAAAAATAAGCAGTACTGAAATCATTTGCCCTATATGTGCAAATATAATTCGGGCAAATATTCCCCCGGAGTAGAACAAAAACCTAAAATAATTGAAAGGACCCATTCAGGAACAAGAAAATTACATCGTGATTTGAATTTTTATGAAACAATACATCAATGAGAAGTTAGTTCAATAAGTTACGAAAATTCTTTTTTTTTTTTTTTACTTTTTATACATTATAGAATATAGGGAACGGGAAGGAGGCCAAAACTCATGTTAAAAAAAAAAATGGAAGAAAAGCAAAACGCTTCATTAGAAAAACAGTTAGAAAAAAAAAAGAAATAAGACTGGAATCGACACATTGATTTTTTTCTCTTTTGAACCGTATGCATCCAAAGGTGCACGTACGGTTACACAGGGATACAATTTTGCCCTAATCAACCGACTTCATCGAGAAAGACTACTTTTTTTAGGCCAAGAGGTTGATAGCGAGATCTCGAATCAACTTGCTGGTCTCATGGTATATCTCAGCATAGAAGATGCTACTAGGGATCTTTATTTGTTTATAAACTCTCCAGGCGGATGGGTAGTACCAGGAATAGCCATTTATGACACTATGCAATTTGTGGTACCCGATGTACATACAATATGCATGGGATTAGCAGCTTCAATGGGATCTTTCATTTTGGTCGGAGGAGAAATTACCAAACGTTTAGCATTCCCTCACGCTTGGCGCCAATGAGTTTTTTTATAAAAAAAAAAGAAGACTATGCCTTCGCTCTATCGAATATGAATCAAATAATAAAAAAAAAAAAAAGAATAAGTAATAATAGCATGGCACTTCGAGTTCGATATGAGCAAACCATTATTGTTTTTTCCTAACATGAGATTTTGTATTGAGATAATAGTATGAAAAAGAAGGGTTATTACCAATTGGATCTTGATCTTATGTGTCAAGAGTTAATTTCAGCGTCACAAACCATTTTTCTTCCACACCAGAAGTCTCTTTCTTATCTTTATGTTATCAGAGAAAGAGTAAAAAAAAATGGAAAAATTTATTTTATCCTTCTTGGATCGTATCAAAAAGAAACTTTGGGATTGCTAAACCACAGACAAGATAAATAGAGAAATTATATATATATATAATAAAGTAAAATAAAGCAACAGAACCATCATAGTATTTTTCTTTACTACTACGAAAGGAAGGGTGGTAAATGGATCATCTAAACATTTGGATCATATGAGTTATATTTCTTCTTTTCGATAGAAGAAATTCTATTGCAAAAGGAAAGGAAGAAAAAATAAATTCCATTACAGAGCCGTATGCAATGTACAAAATATGCCCGTACGGTTGTTTAATTTCTTCTTGTTATTTTGATTCCCCCTTACTTTAATCAAATCGTGCGAGATACGCATAGAAGAATCGTTCATGATGTTATATCAATATCATCAGGGTTATGATTCACCAACCTGCTAGTTCTTTTTATGAGGCACAAGCAGGGGAATTTATCCTGGAAGCAGAAGAACTGTTGAAGATTCGCGAAAACCTCACAAAAGTTTATGTACAAAGAACGTACAACCCTTTATGGGTTATATCCGAAGACATGGAAAGGGATGTTTTTATGTCAGCAACAGAAGCCCAAGCTCATGGCATCGTTGATCTTGTAGCGGTCGAAGATGAGAATATTGGAGATTTTATATTTATATAAATATATAAATATAGAATTCCATTTCAAAATTAGAATTTTCCGTGATTTGATAGTGAATAGAAATCTTTCATAATCATCAACCATCAGGTTAAGATCGATCTAAGCCAACCCACTCTATTCTATCTAGAATGAGATTATATAGACACGACATGCCAACCATTAAACAACTTATTAGAAACGCAAGACAGCCAATAAGAAATGTCACGAAATCCCCCGCTCTTCGAGGATGTCCTCAGCGTCGAGGAACATGTACTAGGGTGTATGTGCGACTCGTTCAGTTCAGATCATGAGTTTGAAGAAATGAAAAAAAAAATTTTCCAGTATCAATGAACACTACCAATGAATAGGATAGATAGAGTGAAAGACCGCCATTTAATTTACTATCTAAATAACTATCTAAAAATGAGGATCTATCATTTACCTATTATATTATGTAATGTAATTTATGGTTTCTATTGGTGCAAATCCAATCACTCCGTTTTAGATGAGAAGCAATTCTCCATTGGTAGCAAATAGTTATCCATTAAGCGGAGGAAATAGTCTTATAAGAAGCAAAAGGGTTATGCTCCTATTCTTATTCTTGAAAAAAAAAAACGGACTAACAGGGTCAGCTACCTAGCCAACTTTCACTTTACAGAATTAAATGCCGTCACTGTATGGATAGCTTTTTTGTGAAAAGGACTATTACTTTCTAATTATAATTAGAAAAAAAAAAATAATTCTAATTGAAAAAAGGATGGGGTAGAGCCAAAGAGTGTGAACTATACAAGTTCACAATAAAATTCGATGAAATGAAAGAAGAGGCTCCGGTGTATAGAGAGGACCTCACCGTTTAAAAAGTTGCCATAGAAACGAGGAAACCCACTATTTAGCAGCAGTAGAATTTCTTATTTCCAGGCAAGATACCCGGAAGTAAAAATTGTGGTCGGGAAGGTCATAGTAGCAAAAGCCATTGGAATTTATATTTTATATATCGGAAAAATCCGTTTTGTTATTAATCGACCGGAGGAAAAGTATGACTGAAAGAAGATAAATACATTAGTTATTCAAGAAAGTTTCATTTGATTTAATGACCAGAGTTAAACGGGGATATACAGCTCGAAGACGTCGAAAAAAAATTTGTTTATTTGTATCAACCTTTATAGGGGCTCATTCAAGACTTACTCGAACGAGTACTCAACAAAGAATGAGAGCTTTGGGTTCCTCTCATCGAGATAGGAGCAGGAAAAAGAGAGATTTTCGTCGTTTGTGGATCACTCGGATAAATGCAGTAACTCGTGAGGATATGGTATCTTATAGTTATAGTAGATTCATACACAATCTGTACAAGAAACATTTGCTTCTGAATCGTAAAATACTTGTGCAAATAGTCCTATCAAATAAGATTTGTTTTGATATGATTTCAAATAAAATCATTAATCAATCAAATACAAATAAAGGAATAAAAGAATCTTAATAGAATATAAGAATATACTATACAGGAAACAAGAATGATTGAAACAGAATTTCCCGGAGTCCATTCTCCGGGAAGATAGAAGAAAAAGAAATTAAGATTTGAAATAAACGAGCATCTTTCAAAAAAAAAATTTATTACCCATTTTTCCTTTTTTATAACATTTTATAACACAAGAATCAACTCGGGATTCTAGGTTTTTCGAGCAAAACATTAATCTGAGCTTGAGTTCCTATTGGAGTTTTGAGGAGTATGTCTATTTATTTTTGGTTCTAGGGATCGACTCCCCTCTCTCCAATTGTTTCTCATTATTACGAAAAGGTAACGAAGATAAAATACGAGCTTGTTTTATAGCAATAGTAATTAATCGTTGTTGTTTCAAGGTCAACCTATTCATCCGTCTAGATAAGATTTTTCCTTGTTCACTAATAAATCGACTAATTAAACTCATGTTTCTATAATCGATTCGATCCCCCGATCCAATTGGGGGTAAACGCCTACGAAAAGATCGCTTGTATTTACGAAAAGGTTGTTTGTATTTATCCATGGTTTGCTTATTCCTTGTTTGTTTATTTCTTATACTTATATCTTATATATAATAATTATATAATAATAATAATATAATAATAATTATTAATTATATAATAATAATTAAATAATTAGAATAATGAAATATTATATAATAATTAGAATATAAATATAAATAAAATAATCTAGAAAATACAATTCTACTTTTTTTTATTCATTTAAGATCCGACCAAAATAGGATTTGGTTTGTATTATCTATGTGAAGATGTCAAGTTCTTACTCTTCCCGCTCCTTGGAAAAATCACACATGCATTCTGTTCCATCTATTTCTTTATTTCCCCATGAATCATATATTTTTGACAATAGCGACAAAATTTTCTCAATTCTAATCGATTGGGTGTATTGTGTCGATTCTTTTGAGTAATATATCTAGAAAAGCCCGGCGATTCTTTATTGACACCCTTTCGAACACAACTGGTACATTCCAAAATCACTATAATTCTGATATCTTTACCCTTGGCCATGGACCTCCTTTTCATTTTGGATCGACTTCACTTTTTAACTCTCCTCATTTTTGTTTTTGATCCGAACCAAAAACAAAATAAAATAAAAAATATATATTTACTAACTAGAGATGGAATTTAAAAATATTATTATTATTAGAAGTCGAATGACTTCGAAGTACTATAATCTAAAACAATAAAGAAAGAGAGTCATATTCATTAATAGAAGTTCATTAATATAAGAATATTAAATATAGTAATAATTAAGTAATACAATTTTTTCTAACTAGGAATTATTCCTTTCCTATCCTAATTCTTAATCCACATTTCTATTTCTTTTATACCAAATTATATCGTAGATTCACTGTATTTTGACTGAGGTTCGATACACTTTTTTTTCCTATCCTAAAGAAAAGGGAATCTAAATTGAAGCCATGTTACGTGGAATGGTATCTCAAATCTTCTTCATTTCTTCACATATCAATACAAGACAAGAATTCAATTAGAATTAAAAAAAGGGAAATGACAAGGCATCTGGAAATAAACGATTAATTTCTATCAATAGACCCGCTAAAGACCCAAACCATAGAGTGGTTAGCACAGGTGCCGTGGAGAGATATGTTTTTATATCTCGCATTTTAAATCCTCCTTCTTCTTTGATATTTATTTATTTTAAATTTTTTTCTTTATTATTTTTTCTTTATTATTAATCATTATATTCATTATATTATTATATTATATTTATATTATATTATAAATATTATTTATAAATATAATATTATTATATTTTATATTATTTATAATATTATTTATTATTATTATTATATTAATTATAAATTATATTAATTATATTAATTATATTATTAATTATTAATTATATTATATTATTATATTATATATATATATATTATTATTAATATATAATATATTATTTATTATTTTTATTATTAATTATATTTTATTATTAATTATATATTATTTATTATTAATTATATATTAATTATATATTTATATTTATTTATTTATTATATATTTAATTATATAATTATATATTATTATTAATATATTATTATTATATTATATATTATATATTATATATATATTTTATATTAGTTAGATATTAGTTATATTAAGTTAATTACGTTATAGTAAATATTATTATAATTATAATTTAATATTATAATATTATAATATTAATATAATTAATATTAATATAATAATTAATAATAATAAATAATAATATATTTTTCGATTTTAAATATTTTAATTATTTTATTTTAATATTTTAATTTTCATATTTATTTTTGAATATATAATTTATATAATTAGAATAATTATAAATTAATATTTAATATAATTAATTAATAATTAATTAATATAATTATAAATAAAAAAAAATTAGATTAAACATATGATTATATGAAACTAAAAAAAAAAAAAAAAAAAAATGACAAGAACATTATACCTAATTCTACCTAATAATTCTACCTAATATATATATTATATAGGTAGTAAGGTAGAGGAAAAATAGGTGAAAAACGAACGATGTAGAAAACAAGACATGGATTTTGTACAATGACACTGTACAACAATCTTAAAAAGGGATGTAGCGCAGCTTGGTAGCGCGTTTGTTTTGGGTACAAAATGTCGCGGGTTCAAATCCTGCCATCCCTACTATTCTTTCTCCTATAGACAGTTACAAGAGATTCATTGAGTAAGATCGGGTAAAATTGGACATAATTTTTGCATACTATATGTACACAAGACCCCCCCAAGGGTCAAAAAATATTTTCTTTACAATCGAATCTAATCTTATGGGATATAAGAAAACGCTCTTAGTTCAGTTCGGTAGAACGCGGGTCTCCAAAACCCGATGTCGTAGGTTCAAATCCTACAGAGCGTGATTCCGTTTATGTTATGTCGAATTATAATGAAATAACTTCACAAAACTAAAACAAAGTTTAATTGCAACTTTAATTTGACCTCCTTCCTTGTAGGAGGTCAAATTAAAAAAATAAAAGTTACTCAAT